AAGACGAAGAAATAGATTTCTTATTCCATTCCAATCGATTCAAGAACGAAAGAACGAACTAATGAGCCCTTCTGGTGTTTCCATTGAAATACCTATCAATGGTATTTTTCATAGAAATAGTATTTTTGCTTATTTCGATGATCCTCAATACAGAAGACAGAATTCAGGAATTACTAAATATAGAACTATAGGAATTCATTCCGTTTTTCAAAAAGAAGATTTCATTGAGTATCGAGGAATCAAAGAATTAAAGCCAAAAGACCAAATCAAAGTAGATCGATTTTTTTTTATTCCCGAAGAAGTGCATATTTTACCCGAATCTTCTTCCATAATGGTACGGAATAATAGTCTCGTTGGAATAGGAACACCAATCACTTTCAATATAAGAAGTCGAGTAGGCGGATTGGTCCGATTAGAAAAGAAAAAAAAAAAAATCGAATTAAAAATATTTTCTGGAAATATCCATTTTCCCGGAGAGAGGGATAAGATATCCCGACACAGTTCTATCTTGATACCACCCGGAACGGTAAAAAAAAAATGGAAGGAATCAAAAAAAATTAACAATTGGATCTATGTCCAATGGATCGCAACTACCAAGAAAAAGTATTTTGTTTTGGTTCGACCTGTAATTTTATATGAAATACCGGACAGTATCGATTTTGTAAAACTTTTTCCCCAAGATCTATTCCAGGAAAGGGATAATCTGGAACTCAAAGTTGTCAATTATATTCTTTATGGAAATGGAAAATCCATTCGGGGAATTTCCGACACAAGGATTCAATTAGTTCGGACTTGTTTAGTCTTGAATTGGGATCAAGGCAAAAAAAGTCCTTCTATTGAGGAGGCCCCCTCTTCCTTTGTTGAAGTAAGTACAAACGGTTTAATTGAGTATTTTCTAAGAATTGACTTAGTAAAATCGAATACTTCATATATCAGAAAAAGAAATGACCCATCTGGTTTAGGATTGATCGCGAATAATGAATCGGATCGGATCAATATCAATCCATTTTTTTCTATTCATTCCAAGGCAAAAATTCAAAAATCACTTAGCCAAAATCACGGAACTATTCGTATGTTGTTGAATAGAAATAAGGAATGCCGATCTTGGATAATTTTGTCATCATCTAATTGTTTTCAAATAACACCATTCAACAATGTTAAATATCACAATGGGATAAAAAAAAATACTAAAATTCCAATTAATAATAATAATTCATTAGGCCCTTTAGGAATAGCCCGTCAAGTTGGAAATTTTTATTCACTTTACCGTTTAATAACTCATAATCAAATATCAATAATGAAAAATTTCCAACTTGACAAAATAACGGAAATTTTTCAAGTAATTAAATATTATTTAATGGACGAAAATGAGAAAATTTTTAAACCCGATCTAGACAGTAATATCGTTTTGACTCCATTCCATTTGAATTGGTATTTTCTCCATCATTATTATTGTGAAAAAACGTTTACAATAATTAGTCTTGGACAATTTATTTGTGAAAATATATGTATAGCTAAAATGAAAAATGGACCACATCTAAAACTAAAATCGGGTCAAGTTATAACTGTTCAAATGGATTCTGTAATAATAAGATCGGCTAACCCATATTTGGCGACTCCAGGAGCAACCATTCATGGCCATTATGGAGAAATCCTTTATCAAGGAGATATTTTAGTTACATTCATATATGAAAAATCGAGATCTGGTGATATAACACAAGGTCTTCCAAAAGTGGAACAGATATTAGAAATACGTTCGATTGATTCAATATCGATGAATCTCGAAAAAAGAATTGATGCTTGGAATGAGTGTATAACAATAATTCTCGGCATTCCTTGGGGATTCTTGATTGGTGCTGAGCTAACTATAGCGCAAAGTCGTATTTCTTTGGTTAATAAAATCCAAAAGGTTTATCGATCCCAGGGAGTACACATCCATAATAGACATATCGAAATTATTGTGCGTCAAATAACATCCAAAGTCTTGGTTTCAGAAGATGGAATGTCTAATGTATTTTTACCTGGTGAATTAATTGGATTATTGCGAGCCGAACGAACTGGGCGTGCCTTGGAAGAAGCAATTTGTTACCGAGCTTTATTATTGGGAATAACAAAAACATCTCTCAATACTCAAAGTTTCATATCCGAAGCGAGTTTTCAAGAAACTGCTAGAGTTTTAGCAAAAGCCGCTCTTCGGGGTCGTATTGATTGGTTGAAAGGTCTTAAAGAGAATGTTGTTTTAGGGGGAATGATACCCGTTGGTACCGGATTCAAAAGAATAATGCACCGTTCACGGTCAAGGCAATATAACAAAATTACCTTGAAAAAAAAAAAATTATTCGAAGTAGAAATTCGAAATCTTTTGTTCCATCACAGAAAATTATTTGAAATGAAAAGAATCAAATAATTTTCTGTGATACATTAGAAATATAGGATTGAATGCGCTTTTAGGAAGCATTCAATTCATCCCTTTAAATGCAGTCATTTGATTTGGTAATAAAGTATAATAAATAGAAAAAAATGAATGACCTGATTATATATTAATGGCCAATCGTCTATAAAAGAGAAGGTTCCATCGGAACAATTATTTATTGCTATTTCAGGATACCTGGTCTCGTTTTTTTCACTTTTTTTAAAAAAAAAAAAAAAAAAACGTGTGGGGATAAATGACAAAAAGATATTGGAACATAACTTTTGAAGAGATGATGGAAGCTGGAGTTCATTTTGGCCATGATACTCGGAAATGGAATCCTCGAATGGCACCTTTTATATTGGCAAAGCGTAAAGGTATTCATATTACAAATCTTACTCGAACTGCTCGTTTTTTATCAGAAACTTGTGATTTGGTTTTTGATGCAGCAAGCATAGGAAAACAATTCTTAATTGTTGGTACAAAAAAAAAAGCAGCCGATTCAGTAACACGGGCTGCAATAAGAGCTCGATGTCATTATGTTAATAAAAAATGGCTCGGAGGTATGTTAACGAATTGGTATACTACAGAAACGAGACTTCGTAAGTTCAGGGACTTGAGAACGGAGCAAAAGACAGGGAAACTGAACTCTCTTCCAAAAAGAGATGCCGCTATGTTCAAGAGACAATTATCTCATTTGGAAAGATATCTGGGTGGCATAAAATATATGACGGGGTTACCCGATATTGTAATAATCGTTGATCAGCAAGAAGAATATACGGCTCTTCGAGAATGTATCACTTTGGGAATTCCAACGATTTGTTTAATCGATACAAATTGTGACCCAGATCTAGCAGATATTTCGATTCCAGCTAATGATGATGCTATAGCTTCAATCCGATTAATTCTTAACAAATTAGTTTTTGCAATTTGTGAGGGTCGTTCTAGCTATATACGAAATTTTTGATTAATAATAAGATAAATAAATTTTTAGATTTGTTTGGGCGATCATAGATTTATGGAATCGGTTATTATAGCATTACAAAATTGTGCAAAAATAAATATTTTGTGATTAGTAGGTATTCAAAATAGAAAAGGAAATGAAAGTCAAATAAGGAAATGGTTGAATCAAAATAATTCCCTTTCAAGTTATATATATTTTTTTTAGAGGGCAGGGCAATATGAATGTTCTATTATGTTACATCAACACATTAAACAGATTCTATGATATATCTGCTGTCGAAGTAGGTCAACATTTCTATTGGCAAATAGGGGATTTTCAAGTGCATGCTCAAGTACTTATTACCTCTTGGGTTGTAATTGCTATCTTATTAATTTCAACCATTCTAGTTGTTAGAAATCCGCAAACTATTCCAACGTCCGGTCAGAATTTCTTTGAATATGTCCTTGAATTCATCCGAGACGTGAGCAAAACTCAGATTGGAGAAGAATATGGTCCGTGGGTTCCGTTTATTGGAACTTTGTTTCTATTTATTTTTGTTTCGAATTGGTCAGGGGCTCTTTTGCCTTGGAAAATTATAAAGTTACCTCATGGAGAATTAGCTGCACCCACAAATGATATAAATACTACTGTTGCATTAGCTTTACTTACGTCAGTAGCCTATTTCTATGCGGGTATTTCAAAAAAAGGATTGGCTTATTTTGGTAAATACATCCAACCAACTCCAATCCTTTTACCGATTAACATCTTAGAAGATTTCACAAAACCCTTATCACTTAGTTTTCGACTTTTCGGAAATATATTAGCTGATGAATTAGTAGTTGTTGTTCTTGTTTCGTTAGTACCTTTAGTAGTTCCTATACCTGTTATGTTTCTGGGATTATTTACAAGCGGTATTCAAGCTCTTATTTTTGCTACCTTAGCTGCGGCTTATATAGGTGAATCCATGGAAGGACATCATTGATTAGTTATCAAAATAGTCTTTTTTTTTTAGTTTAGCCTGCGACAAAGTATGTGTGGCTCACGATAATCTACTTAATAAAATAAACATAAATAAAAAAAAATCGAAAGAAATTTTGAAAATTTTTAATAATAATCAAAGGGATTATCTAACCCACCCCCAAAAATGTACTAAGTATAAATAAAAACCATTCCCGGGGAATGGTAATAAAAAAAAAAATAGGAAAAAGATCTTTTAGATAGATCTCTTTCCTATTTTTTCGAAAAATAGTCTTTTTTTGACCAATTTGTATTTTACTCCAATGAATATTATTTTTATTTATTATTTTGTTCATTCAATTAGAACTAGAAACATATTCAACCTTTTTATTAGTATATTAATTAATTAAAATTCTTATTAGATGTCAAAATTCATTAGTATATTATATTTAATTTAGTTTTAATATATTTAATTATTAGTATATTATATTTAATTAATATTAGAAATATTAGATTGGGAACTAAAATTTGGGATGATATCTACGTTGTTTACGACATGTGATTCAAAAAAAAAGATGTTATATCGAACTACAAAATATTTCCGTTTCATTCATTCACATTTAATGATTGACCAAAGTTTATTTGATTTTCCTAAATAAAAAATATATATAAAATCACATTTAGATCACTTAAATTCGAATATTTCCATAGTAATAATTTGGTCTTTCGAATTGATTTAGATTAATTCGATCCATATGGGATAATAATGAATAAAAGAAAGGACAAAAAATAGGGTGAGGGGGTCGAACTAAGTGTATATATAATCTAATCGTTATAAGACAACTCTTAGTTTTTTAGGGGTTTCCAAGAATGATTCTCGAATCCTATTGAATCTAAGGTATAACTAATTGGTTTACGGTATCGAACAAACACATGTATATGTCATAGTAGATATTCATTAGTTATATATTACTATCTATCTAAATTTGTCCTGCTACTACTCTGAATTTAGGTGGGGATTCGAAAAAAAGAGTCCTTCCATTCCATCTCTTATAATTGTGAATTGAATAACTCAAAAATGGAAATAAAGAAAAAGAAAGAACGAAGAATTAAAAGAATGGTTCAAAATTTAAGATAAGAACAAAAATTGTATGTATTCACAAAAAACTACATGGGTAGAAACGAAAAAAATGAATATCGAAGTTATTTGGATAATTCAATAAAAATTATTCATGAATTAAACTTCGACTAGATAAATGAAGAATGAAATAATTAAGTCATAATTTCTTGGTTGATTATATTATTAACTATTTCTTTTCTTTATTTTATTTGGAATAGGAGAAACTTATCATGGATCCACTGATTTCTGCTGCTTCTGTTATCGCTGCTGGGTTGGCCGTCGGGCTTGCTTCTATTGGACCTGGAGTTGGTCAAGGTACAGCTGCAGGGCAAGCTGTAGAAGGGATTGCGCGACAACCGGAAGCAGAGGACAAAATAAGGGGTACTTTATTACTTAGTCTGGCTTTTATGGAAGCTTTAACTATTTATGGGCTGGTTGTAGCATTAGCGCTTTTATTTGCCAATCCTTTTGTTTAATCTTTTAAAAAAATAGAAAAAGAAAAATACATATTGTTTTTTCCGTGGACTTTCATTGCTGCTATTGCTTTTTTTTTTTTTATATATTCTATATATATTCGGATTTAACTCCTACAATTTATTCTTCATTCGGATTAACATACTGATTCGCCTTCTTCCGTCCCTTTATTTAGTCCAATGAGTGCCCCCTTTTTTAATTTAGAATTGAAAACAACTAGATATTTTGCAATTGACATAAGAACTAGTATCTACTTCTAAGAGGTATCATTCTTATGGGGAATCTTTCAATTGACTAACCAATTCAAAATATAGAATATATTTATTAATAAATATATTCTATATTCTCTAATAGATAGAATAAAATTCTTATTATATTCATATTCTTAACTAGTAATTCATATTAATTATTAGTAAGAAATGAAAATATTATAGAATAAACTTTAATTTTTAATTTAATATAAAAAAACGAATAAAAAAATCAAAAAACTGGGAATCGTAGAAACAAAATTAGTCTATCCATAAGAGGAGATGCGATCATATGAAAAATATAACCGATTCTTTTCTTTGCTTCATTTACTGGCCATCCGCCGGAAGTTTCGGGTTTGATACCGATATTTTAGCAACAAATCTAATAAATCTAAGTGTAGTGCTAGGTGTATTAATTTTTTTTGGAAAGGGAGTGTGTGCGAGTTGTTTATTTCAAAGAATAGATTGGATCCAACCAACTGCACTTTTTTCGTTATAACTAGAAAAACGTGCATGATCCGGCGAATGACTTCTTACTAAATAAACAAAAAAATAGTTAAGAACCATAGCATTTCGCGATTCATTGGTAAATCTACTTTGATTCTCTATCAACCAAGAATTTTGGAGCATTACCATGGTTAAAGCTAACCAGTTTGAAGTTTAGACGCAATGTAGTATTCTTTCTACCACTATGTTAATACGGAAATTGGAATTTTTTCGATATAGAACACTCATGTCGATAAAATGACTTGAATTCTCTTTACGATGAAAAATAGGAAAAACAGGTGTTTTGTTTAACGCCTCCTTTTATACAATGCGGAATTGATGACCTACGTATAAATTAATCAGAATTCTTTGGATTTGAATAAAAAAAAAACAACTTTGCTGACAATTATTTGTTTGGTCAGAAGAGTCCTCCAAATATTTTAATCTTGTATTCGTAATCATTTTCAAGATTTTTAGAAATAGAGAAAAGAGGATAGGCTCATTCGATAATAAAGATAGGGAAATTTCCTATAAGGAATTGAGTGTGAGAGCCAAATGAATTGAAAGATTCATGTTTGGTTCGGGAAGAGATCATAGACATTTTAAAATAAATGGAAAGAGAATCTACTTTCATTAAGTGATTTATTAGATAATCGAAAACAGAGAATCTTGAGAACTATTCGAAATTCAGAAGAACTACGGGAAGCAGCCGTTGAACAGCTGGAGAAAGCCCGGGCCCGCTTAAAGAAAGTAGAAACGGAAGCGGATCGGTTTCGAGTGAATGGTTATTCGGAGATAGAACGAGAAAAATTGAATTTAATTAATTCAATTTATACAACTTTGGAACAATTCGAAAATTACA